ATCTGCAATCGCCTGAATCTCGAGACGTTCCTCGAACCAATCATATACTTTATTGAGATAGGAACCCCCCCTGAGAACCGTATATGAGAATTTCATCTCGTACGGCTCAAGCAGTAACACACAAATACTGGTTTTCAACAGATATGTAATAAAAAGTTCAAAACTTCTTAGCCACTTGATTCTATTTTGCCCGAAAATACGAAATAACAAAAAGACGGAATTTCTTCTTTGTGAAAGATAATACCAAATCAAGTTGGCTCATCCATCTTTCTTTATGTTGATCGTTAAAGGAGTTTTGAATCTTCTCTTCCCTATTTTTTTTATTTGATCTGTTGTTTTTTTGTACGTAATGCAGATTTACTCTTGTTTTATTATTAATAGAATATACTATTAATAGAATAATAGAATAGGAATTCTCTTGTTGAGACCCCATGAATCAATTTAAACCTCAGATTCATACTAGAACCACGATGATATTGAATAAAGTCCCAAACTAAACTCAAAGGTTTTTTGAGTAAGAATCCTTTGATCATCACTTATTCAATAAATAGATGTAATAACTCAACAAAATCTATAGAAAGAGCTGTATTTCGGTGAAAATAAGTCTAAAGGAAGAAAAATCGTTTGATTTCGGAAATACCTATTTTTTTTTAGTCCGGTCGCGAAGTGAGTATGAATCATAGTTCAAATATTTCTTTTTTTTTATCTATTCTATATATTATATTCCGTGCTCAAGATACTAGAATAAATATCTGACGGGGTAGAATCGCCTTGGTAAAGATGACAGACTCATTCTCTGTATTATCAATAGGATCAATTATAACAAGTCACACACTCATATTCCGGAAATACCGAAACAAAGAAATTCCACGGTCGAACTACCGGAATGATCTAGAAATCCGAGTTTTAAGTAATTTTTTTTGATTGAAAATCTAGGACTTCCTTCATAATTCTTATAAACTTAACTCGCTGAAATTCCATCCAGTAAAACAGAAGAATTATAAATTTCCAAAATAATAGATAGGAATACCGCAAATAAAGCCATTGCCACCCCCATAAGGGGTGTAGTACCCCAGCCTGGAGCTACTTTACCATATTCCGAATTCAACGGTTTTAATAAATCCCCTATAATAGTTCGTCTTGGCCCAGATCTAGAACTACCCTCTACGGTTTGTGTAGCCATAAATCCTATTTTATTTAATTATTGGTTAAGATCTGTTGACTTTGTATACCATTCCGTTGTAGTTGTAAATAAACTATTAAACGATCTTATTGTAGATCCATTGTGATCTTAAAATTATCTAAAAATGGAAACAGCAACCCTAGTCACCATCTTCATATCTGGTTTACTTGTAAGCTTTACTGGATACGCTTTATATATCGCCTTTGGCCAACCTTCTCAACAACTAAGAGATCCATTCGAAGAACACGGGGACTAATTGAAGTAATGAGCCCCGCCAATATCGGCGGGGGCTCATTACTTCAATTAAGGTAATGAAAAATTATTTCATTTTTTTAGTCGGAACCTTAGGTGGTTCTCGAAAAAAGATAGCGAAAAAAATTATCCCTAACGTCGAGACTAAGAGGAATGTATAAACCAATGCTTCCATAGATTCGATTGTTATTTACAATTATAGCTTCCACATCTATTCCTATTCATTTGGGATCATTTACCGTATAAAGAAAGTGAAAGAGTAAAAAAAAAGATGGTGATTCAAGTCAAAATTTATTCAGTACATTGTCTTTAGTACACTATATCAAATAAAACAAAAATATATAGGCGGAAGATAACCCAACAATGTTGTATCAGACTGCCTGTCTCCGTGTAGTTGGATCTCCAATTTTTTGGAATGTTCCAAATTCCACTTGAGCATCCAAATCTGGATCAATACCAGCAAAAACATCTCTGAACAAGGTTCTAGCACCATGCCAAATGTGTCCGAAAAAGAAGAGCAGAGCAAATGAGGCATGCCCAAAAGTGAACCAACCTCTTGGACTACTACGAAAAACACCATCGGATTTCAAAGTAGCCCGGTCTAATTCAAAAATTTCACCTAATTGGGCACGTCTAGCATATTTTTTCACAGTAGTGGGATCACTATAACTGACTCCATTGAGTTCGCCACCATAGAACTCAACAGTTACACCTACTTGTTCAACACTATATTTTGATTCTGCCCTTCTAAAAGGAACATCGGCTCTAACAATTCCGTCTACATCTACCAAAACTACCGGGAATGTTTCAAAAAAGGTAGGCATACGACGTACAAAAAGCTCACGCCCTTCTTTATCTCTAAAGATGGGGTGTCCTAACCAGCCAACAGCTATTCCATCCCCGTTGTCCATTGAGCCTGCTCTAAATAATCCCCCTTTTGCTGGATTATTACCAATATAATCATAAAAAGCTAATTTTTCGGGAATTTTAGACCAAGCTTCTGATAAACTCAGATTTTCGGCCAGTCCAGCCCCAACTCTTCGATATATTTCTTGCTGGAAGTATCCCTGATCCCACTGATAACGAGTGGGGCCAAATAATTCGATTGGGGTAGTTGCTGAACCATACCACATAGTTCCGGCAACTACGAAAGCTGCAAAAAAAACAGCAGCGATACTACTGGAAAGTACAGTTTCAATATTTCCCATACGTAATCCTTTGTATAGACGCTGAGGTGGACGAACACTAAGATGGAATAGACCCGCTAATATGCCCAATGTACCCGCTGCAATATGATGAGAGGCTATTCCTCCCGGAACAAAAGGATCAAAACCTTCCACACCCCATGCTGGATTTATAGATTGTACTTTTCCGGTTAGTCCATAAGGATCGGACACCCATATTCCAGGACCATACAAGCCTGTTACATGAAATGCGCCAAAGCCAAAACAAGCCAATCCTGAGAGAAATAAATGAATTCCAAAGATTTTGGGCAAATCCAAAGAAGGTTTTCCCGTACGTTCATCACAGAATATTTCTAGGTCCCAATACACCCAATGCCAGATAGCTGCCAAAAAGCACAAGCCGGAAAACACAATATGTGCCCCTGCCACACCTTCATAACTCCAAATACCCGGATTCGTTATACTTCCCCCTGAAATACTCCAACCACCCCATGAATTGGTTATTCCTAAACGGGTCATGAAGGGTATAACAAACATACCTTGTCTCCACATTGGATCAAGAACGGGGTCAGAGGGATCAAAAACCGCTAATTCGTATAGAGCCATCGAGCCGGCCCAACCAGAAACTAGAGCTGTATGCATTATATGGACAGAAAGTAATCGACCGGGATCATTCAATACGACAGTATGAACACGATACCAAGGTAAACCCATGGAGATACCCCTTTATCAATAAATAAATAAACACTATGTAACTTTATCGCATTGGAAAAGACTATACTATGTACTTAACCTTTACAGTGGATTCTGTATTCGAAAGAATTAATATTTAATTTATTCCGTTCCCTTGAAAATAAGGGAACAATTCTGTTCAGTTTATAAGAACAAAGAGAAGCAGATCTATTCTATACTATACCCGATGAGTACGAATACGCAATGGAAGGGTTGGTCCCATTTTTGGGGAACGAATGCATAGAAACTTGTTTATCATTCTAACGATCGATCCTTTCATTAAAATTTTTCTTTATTCACTAAGTTTTCCCTTCTAATTTAGGGATAAAATAGAATAAACAGAAAAAAAAAAGAAGGAAGATGAAGACAATAAACCCATTGCATTGTTACGTTTCTATATTAAAGTGAAGTATAGTGCTTAATTTTTTTGTTTAATTTAATGCCTATTGGTGTTCCAAAAGTACCTTTTCGGAGTCCTGGAGAGGAAGATGCGGTTTGGGTTGACGTATAGTGCGACTTGTCAGACATATTGGGTCATATGGGATTTACCCCGTTCTTTCCCCCGATCGAGATATCCTACGCTTCGCCCAAGAAATATTTACTGTTAATTATTTGTAGCGTGAAGTGCAATTAGATCAATTTATATTCGGGATCAACATTATCGATTAGAAGAATTTATGGTTGACTTAGACCGATAAAATATTCAGGCTTCGTTCAGAAAATACCAAATTGGTAATATATCTACAATTACCACTTGTATAATAGATGAACACAACGAATAGTTTGTGGGAAGGTAAGTAAAGCATGAAACGAATTGAAAAAAAAAAGAAGTGGTACTGAAATTATTTGTCCTATATGTACAAATGGAATTCGGACAGATCTTTACCCGGAGTAGAACATGAACCTAAAAGAATTGAAAAAGGCCCATTAAGGAACAAGAAAACGACATTGTGATTTAAATCGTGATGAAACAATATATCAATGAGAGGTTAGTTTAATAAGTTCAGTAAATTCTTTTTTCTTATTTTATAGTTTTTATATTTTTATAGTTTATATATATAGTATAGGGCGGGGTCCAAAAACCCTTTTTTTGAAGAAAAACAAATCCTTTCATTTCATTTTAAAACCTGTTACAAAAAAAAGAAATGGAACTAGAATCGACACATTGATTCTTTATTTCGCAATTTTTTTTTGAACCGTATGCATCCAAAGGTGCACGTACGGTTTCTGGGAGATAGAATTTTGTCCTAATCAACCGACTTCATCGAGAAAGATTACTTTTTTTGGGCCAAGAGGTTGATAATGAGGTCTCAAATCAACTTGTTGGTCTCATGGTATATCTCAGTATAGAAGATGCTACTAGGGATCTTTATTTGTTTATAAACTCTCCCGGCGGATGGGTAATCCCAGGAATGGCCATTTATGATACTATGCAATTTGTGCCACCCGATGTGCATACAATATGCATGGGATTAGCCGCTTCGATGGGATCCTTAATTCTAGTCGGAGGAGAAATTACCAAACGCCTAGCATTCCCTCACGCTTGGCGCCAATGAGTTTGTTTTTTTGAAAAAAAAAGAAAGAAGACTATGCCTTCGCCATATCGAATATGAATTATAAGTAATAATAGCATGGCACTTTGAGTTCGATATGAATAAACCATTATTGTTTTTTCATAACATGAGGTTATGTATCGAGATAGTAATATGAAATAAAGGTTATTTTCGATTTAATCTTACGTATCGGGAGTACATTTCAGCGTCACATTATTCCTTATTAAAGAGTACAAAAATGAAAAAAAAAAACGATCATTTTCCCTATTTGATCGTATCATAAAGAAACTTTGGGATTGCTAAATCATAGACGAGATAAATAAATATAGAAAGCAACAGAGCCATCATAGTATTTTAGTACTCCGACGAAAGGGAGTTCTTACTCCAACGAAAGGAAGGGTGGTAAATGGATCATTCAGCGATCTGGATCGGATGGATTATATTTCCCTCGTCCTTTAAGAGAAAAGGGGAAAATTCAATTCCATTGTATAGCCGTATGCAATGCACAAAAATGCCTGTACGGTTGTTCATTCTTCTTGTTATTTTTTATCCCTTATTTAGCCCAATCATGGGAAATAGAAGAACGTTCATACTGTTATATCAGTAACATCAGGGTTATGATTCACCAACCTGCTAGTTCTTTTTATGAGGCACAAGCAGGGGAATTTATCCTGGAAGCAGAAGAACTACTGAAACTTCGTGAAACACTCACAAAGGTTTATGTACAAAGAACGGGCAATCCCTTATGGGCTGTCTCCGAAGACATGGAAAGGGATGCTTTTATGTCAGCAACAGAAGCCCAAGCTTATGGCATTGTTGATCTTGTAGCGGTCGAAAATGAAAATACGAACGATTTCGTGTAAATCCATGATTCCATTTCAAACCATAATTAGAATTTTCTTTGATTGGGCATTGAATAGAAATAAGAAATAATTCATAATCATCAACTATCATCCGGTTAAGATCGATCTAAACCAAGCTATTCTATAATTAATTCTATATATATGATATGCCAACTATTAAACAACTTATTAGAAATACAAGACAGAAAATAAGAAATGTCACGAAATCCCCCGCTCTTCGAGGATGTCCTCAGCGTCGAGGAACATGTACTAGGGTGTATGTGCGACTCGTTCAGATCATGAGCTCGAACAAATGAGACAATTTTTCTAGTATCAACGATCAATCAGTACCAATGAATAGGATAGATAGATTGGAAAAAGGCCATTTACTATCTAAAACTAAAAAGGAAGATCCATCATATTCCTTGTGTATAGAATTTTTGGTTTCCATTGGTGCAAATCCAATCAATTCGATTTGAGATGAGAAGCAATTATCCATTGGTAGCAAATGGTTATCCATTAAGCGGAGGAAATGCTATTGATTATGCTCTTATTCTTGAAAGAACGGACTAATAGGGCCAGCTACTTAGCCAACTTTCATAATTAAATACCGTTACTATATGGATAACTCTTATTGTGAAAAGATATATTACTGTATAATTGATGGGTAGAGCCAAAGGGTGTGAACTATACAAGTTCACAATAATATTTGATTAAATGATAGAAGGGGCTCCGGTGTATAGAAAGTACCTAACCGTTTAAGAAGTAACCATAGAAACGATGAAACTCACTATTTTTTTTAGTGTCGGCATAATTTCTTATTTCCAGGTCAAATGTCTGGAAGGAATAAAAAATCGTGGTTGGGAAGGTCATAGTAGCAAAAGCCATGGGAATTTCTTTTTTATATACTGGAATAATCCGCTTTGTTATTAATCGAACGGAGGAGGGAAAAAAGAATGACTGAATGAAGAGAAATCAATTAGTTATTCATTAAAGTTTAATTTGATTCAATGACCAGAGTTAGACGAGGATATACAGCTCGGAGACGTCGAATAAAAATTCGTTTATTTGCATCAACTTTTAGGGGGGCTCATTCAAGACTTACTCGAACAACTACTCAACAAAAAATGAGAGCCTTAGTTTCTTCTCATCGAGATAGAGACAGGCAAAAGAGGGATTTTCGTCGTTTGTGGATCACTCGTATAAATGCAGTAACTCGCGACAACGGGGTATTCCATAGTTATAATAAATTCATACACAATCTGTACAAGAGGCAATTGCTTCTTAACCGTAAAATACTTGCGCAAATAGCTATAGAGAATCAAAATTGTCTTTACATGATTTCGAATAAGATCTCTCAAATAAAAGAGATTATTTAGTAATATACAGGAATGATTGAAAAAAAAGTCCCCGGAGAATGAACTCCGGGAAGATAGAATGAAAATAAATTATAAGATACTTATAAGATAAGTATAAGTAGTAGGAATGAACGAAATCTTTCAATACAAGAATTCCTTTTTCTTAACAAAACAGCAATTTGATGCTTGAGAGTTTTGAGTCAATTGAGGGGTATGCCTATTTATTTCTGGTTCTAGGACCAGTAGTTCGAGGGATCGACTCGACTCTCTCAAATTGTTTCTCATTATTAAGAAAAGGTAACAAAGATAAAATACGAGCTTGTTTTATAGCAATAGTAATTAATCGTTGTTGTTTCAAGGTCAATCTATTAACACGTCTAGATAATATTTTTCCTTGTTCACTAATAAATCGACTAATTAAACTCATGTTTCTATAATTGATTTGATCCCCCGACCCAATTGGGGGCAAACGCCTACGAAAAGATCGCTTGGATTTACGAAAAGGTTGCTTGGATTTATCCATGGGTTATTTTTTTTATTCCTTATCTCGAAAATTCTATTTCTTTATTCATTTTAGATCCGACCGAATAGCATTTGATTATATATGTTGTTATAGTGTTGTATATATGTTAAGTTCTTCCTTTCCTCTTCCTGCTCCTTGGAAAGATCGTACACATGTTCCTTTCGATCTATTTCTTTATTTCTCCATGAATTGTATGTGTGCGACAATAGTGACAATATTTTCTTAATTCTAATCGATTAGGTGTATTGTGTCGACTCTTTTGAGTAATATATCTAGAAATACCCGGCAATTCTTTATTGATACCATTTCGGACACAACTGGCGCATTCCAAAATAACTCTGACTCTGACATCCTTACCCTTGGCCATGAACCTCCTTTGGATTTTGGATCGACTTAAATTCTTCTATTTTCGATCCGAACCGAAGAAGAAGAAAAGAATAAAAAAATCAATAGAAGTTACTAACTAGAAATTCCATTTCTAAAGATTTGGTTGTAAATAAATTAATATTAATTGAGTAATAATTAAGTAATACAATTGCTTTCGAACCAGCATCCTACTATCCTAATCTCAGTATTTCATTTAAGTATCTTTTTTCTCTCTTATAATTTTGTGTAGCCTGCCATAGAATATATCGGACTCACATTTCTATTTCTGTTCTCCAAAATGAAATCTTAGATCCACTGCATTTTTCTTAGGTTCAATACACTTTTTCTTTCCTATCCTAAGAATAAGAACTGAAAAAGAGGAGCGAAATTTGAGTCACGTGGAAATGTATTTTTCATTCTCCTTATTTCTTTACATATCAATAACTAGAATGAAAAAAAGGGAATAATAAAGCATCCGGGAATAAACGATTAATTTCTATCAAGAGACCCGCCAAAGATCCAAACCATAGAGTAGTTAGTACAGGAACCGTGGAAAGATATGTTTTTATATTTCGCATTGAAAATCCTCCTTCTTTATTTTAGTGTAAAACATATATGATCAGATGCTGTAGTTCAAGATCATTTGTATTCAGTCTTATGTGAAATTCTTAACTAAAATGAATATTACAATGAACGAACCAGTAGATGAGATTTTCCTATACCTAAAAGTCGGAACAGATGACCCCTTCTTCTGGAGCATTACCAATAATAAATATTCATTCTTTTTTTTATACGTTAGTTTCAGATATATATAATTCTTTTATTATATGAAAGAAAAATAAAAAAACGACAGAAAAATTGTATTGTATATTGTATATAGATAGAGGAGAAAATAACGATCTGGAAAATAAAACAAGGATTTTGTACAATGGCCGCTGTACAACAATTTTGAAAAGGGATGTAGCGCAGCTTGGTAGCGCGTTTGTTTTGGGTACAAAATGTCACGGGTTCAAATCCTGTCATCCCTACCTATTACTACTTCTATTCTATAGGAAGTAAGGAGGGATTAATTTAAATCGATTAAAATTTGATATAATTTTGAATTATTTCATACTATATGTATATGTATGCAAGGTGTATTGGAGTATGAAAAATTCTTTTCTATACAGTCGTATATCCTATCATAAGAAAGCGCTCTTAGTTCAGTTCGGTAGAACGCGGGTCTCCAAAACCCGATGTCGTAGGTTCAAATCCTACAGAGCGTGATTTTGTTTATCTTATGTTGAATCACAATAAAATAACTTAATTTTTAAAAAGTTGAATTACAATTTGAATTTGACCTCCTCTTTGCAGGAGGTCAATCAAAAAAAGAAATATTACTCAATTAAAGGTCCAACTGATCACCGCGTCTATATTGTAAATATGCAGTTACAAATAATCCTGCCAAAGTAATAGGAATTAGACCTAAGACAATTCCAAATAGAAAAACTTCAATCATTTCGATTTTTTTGTTTTGAGGAGGTAAAAATAGAAGTAAGATCTATCTCTAAATATTAATCTGAATTATTCATGAATCTCAATGATGACAATTGATACGGAAAGGAATCATACAATACCCGCAATTCCGGAGAAATATTTATTTTTATGAATTGGTTATTCAATTCATTTCAAATAAGTTGTATCTTGTTCAAACTAATTAATAGAGCCGGGGTTATAGTTAAAGCAGCCAACAGAAAACCAAAATAACTAGTTATAGTAAGCATGAAAAAGCTAAATGAACTTAAAAACTATATTTTTTTTTGCTACATACATTGATAAAACACTTACCTAAGTTTCTATTTTTTCCGAATCAACAGGTTCATTGTTCAATTCATGAGTTGGGTATAGTAATAAGAATTGTGTGTGTCGTGTAGCTTGATTACAAAATCAGATTATACGTAATAAAAAAGTAATTTTGGAATGAAAGAATTATATTGAAAAGAACTTCAATTTGGATTATTTCTATTC